TTGTTGTATCTAATAGAGGACTCATATCTGAGTTGGATAATAATGGTCGAAAGCTTATACCAAATTGACTATAATTTTTTTCCATAAAATTTAATATATCAGGACGTTCTGAATACCAAAATTCTCTAAGATTCATAGGAATTGGATATTTATACCATAAATACGGTAGATAATGAAATTGTATAACATCTTTTAATTCACCATCAATTAACATTTTAACTTTATTACCTTCACTTGGTAGAAAAGGCATTGTAAACACGAGATGATTCGCAGAATCAGCAATTTTTCCAACCAACATGGCTAAAAATGTAGGAGCGAAATCAATACCAAGAACACATGGTAATATCCCAGCTAAACTATCATAGATCCAGTCTACAAAATCAACCGCAAATACCCAAGGATAAGTATAAGGATTAATTGCAAGCATCCAAAATAATGTTGTTCGTAAACTAACAATTGCCCCATACAGTAATATAACATAAAAAAATACATCACGACCTAATTCTAGATTGGAATGATCAACTGTTATATTAAAATGAATTTGAATGTATCCTGATAACCAATCAGGAAGAAAATACATGTTTCTATAATTTTCAACATAAAAATTATAATAACCTTCAGCCTTATGCTGATAAAAGTGTTTTTCAACAGGCATTGTGTACGGAAATGTACCAAATAAGGCTTCAGTCAAAGTTTCAGGACGTTGTGCTTGACCAGGAGGAATATATGTAATATGTTTAGGCAATAAATCTTGGCCTATTAATTGATCGCGTGCGTCTTGATCTACAGGAAAAGTTGGCATTCCAGGTACATTTGGGTACCCTAAAAATTTAGCGATGGAATCAAAAAAAACTTTAAATCCATCATAAACTATTTTTTGTACTTCTTTGATACGGTTGTTAAAAACCATTTTTTAAATTTATTTTTAAAAATAACTTATTTGTTTTATTATATACTAATATATACCTATACCAATATAGGTATATATTAGTATATAATAGTTGTCAAGTTTTGATTAAATTGTTATTATATATGCAAATAATTTTAATTTAAGTGGGAGTTTAAAAAAATGGTCGAAGACGAAGACGTTGCAATAATAAAAAAACTTTTAGTTGAATTCAACATTTTTGTGAACCGCCGTTACGGTCGAATTTCAAAACTTGTTTTTTCAATTTTATTATTGAGATTTTTACTTAAATCTTCAGCAAAAATTATATTACGCTATTTAGATGAAATAGATTTAGATGAAATAGATTTAGATGAAAAGAAAAAATTATCTCTTAATAAAACAGGTGGCAACAGTAATAATAGTAAAGTAAAAAATTTAAAAATTAAAGTAAAAAAAATTTTATCTTTTCGGGGTGGTGGATATATATCTAAAATAAAACTACTTAAAATATTGGAAGCGATTCGTCAGGGAGTAACTTTCGTTGAACTTAACGTTACTATTCTTAGTATTTTTCCTTTTTTAACAAAATTAATACGTAAATCAGATTTAGCAATCAGCGTGTACGATTTGTACATGTGCACAGCAACATTAAAAGGCACACCGGTTGATGTTTGTAGTGATGGAAATCTTGGATTTTCATATTTATTATTAATTTTCGATGACCCAACAGATTCAATTTCTTTCAAACAAAAAAAAGAAGAAATTTATAGAGTAATATTTGAGAAGGGAACGCTTGCTTCATCGAATAAAAACGGGGAATTTTTTATGCGAGTATTTATAACTTGCGCTATTATTTTCTTGTTGAAATTCCGTGACATCGGGGGACATGGACCAACAATATATGCTTTTTTTGAAGCTTTGATTAAAGCCTTAAAAAATAAAAAAATATCAAAATCTTTAGTTCGTTCATTGGTTCGTAGGCTAAGAAAAAATGCGATTCCTATCCCCCCGGAATTAGAAGATCTATTAGCTAATTAATTTTATTAATCTAGTAGGTAAATTATCACTTTTATTTTAAATTAAAAGATACAAAATTTTAATTACTTAACAGAATTTCATATCTATGATATAATTTACTTTATCATAATATGAATAACGGGATATAGCTCAGTTTGGTAGAGTACCTGCTTTGGGAGCAGGGTGCCGTAGGTTCAAATCCTACTATCCCGAGACAAGAGTGTAATTCACAAAATTTAATCTTAGTTAATCTAAAAAAAAATTTGTTCGATTATTTATAATTTTTTTTGCTAAAACTAAAAATGTTGTATAATATATTATGAAAACTCGTATTTAACAAATAGGTAAATATATTAACTATTTTTTATTTTTTATGAGGGTTTCATAGATTTCTGTCTCCCTAAAGGAGAAAATCAATGGCAATAAGCTCAACAGAGCGTCGTTCAAAAAACGTACAAGTTTTTGTAGAAAAAGACGCTGTCGAAACTAGTTTCGCAAAATGGGCCCAACCAGGACATTTTTCAAGAACTTTAGCTAAAGGTCCCAAAACAACTACATGGATTTGGAACTTACATGCTGACGCTCATGATTTTG